GAAAAAGGGAATCACGCTCTGTAGGATTTGAACCTACGACATCGGGTTTTGGAGACCCGCGTTCTACCGAACTGAACTAAGAGCGCTTTCTTATCAGAAAAGAGAAGACTGTAACGAAAGGATTCTTTTTGTAACCCCAATAGATCTAGTATGCATATACTATATAGTATGATAAACATGAAAGAAAAGATTAGAGATGCCCAACTTGAATCGATCTCAATTAATCCCTCTTTACTGCTCAAAGGAGCAGTAATAGGTAGGGATGACAGGATTTGAACCTGTGACATTTTGTACCCAAAACAAACGCGCTACCAAGCTGCGCCACATCCCTTCAATTGGCCTACAATGTCATTGTAGAGAATTCCTGTCTTGTTTTCCACATCGTTATTTCCCCAATTGCTATATACAATTTCTCGGGCCATTTCGTCTTTTTGGTCTCATTTAATTAAAATTTAATTAAAAATGGAATATATATAAAAGTAATATATAAAAAAAAGATAAAAGTAATATATAAAAAAAGAGAATATTGATTCTATACTAATTATATAGTAAAAGACTTATATACATATGAAATACGGAACGGAATTCGTCGTAAAAATAAAGGAGTCTTTTTCGGGAATGCTCGGGGACACATTTTTTTCGGTTTTAAGAAAAAGAAAATCTTATTCACCGGACCCTTGTACCTTTCGATTTGAATTAGGAATTCCATGTACAACTATAAGTGGTCCTTAACTTCATATGCATCTGATCATATATGTATTACTATTATGTATTCCAATCAAATATGTATTCCTATAAAAGAAGGAGGTTGTTCAATGCGAGATCTAAAAACATATCTCTCCGCAGCACCGGTACTAAGTACTTTATGGTTCGGGTCTTTAGCAGGTCTATTGATAGAGATTAATCGTTTTTTCCCGGATGCGTTGACATTCCCCTTTTTTTCATTCTAGTTATTGACATGGGAAGGAATAACGAAGATTCGAGCTAGAATTAAATATCTGTGATTAATCCCTCTTTTCTCTTTTTTCCCTTTTTATTTTGTTTAGAATAAGGGAAAAAAGAGAAAGAATAAAAGTGGATTCGCCAACTGCGAGACTCGGATTCAAGTTCGAATTAAATTAATTAATAATAGAGGTAGAATAAAAAATAAAGTGGGTCTAGGGCAAGAGTATTATAGAAGATACTTAAATGAAATCTTGTACTAGTGAAATACTAGATACTTAAATGAAATATTGTACTGTGATTTGAAATATAGTTTTTCAATAGTTGTATATTATTTACTATATTGATTGCAGCGAAATTTTTCAGAATTGAATTTCAAGTTAGTCACTTCTATTTTTTCCTTTCTTCTTCTTCGTTTCGGATCGAAAATAGAAGCGTTGAGTCAATCAAAAATCCAAGGGAGGTTCATGGCTAAGAGTAAAGATGTCCGAATAACGGTTATTTTGGAATGTACCAGTTGTGTTCGAAATGGTGTTAATGTTGATAAGGTATCAACGGGCATTTCCAGATATATGACTCAAAAGAACCAGCACAATACACCCAATCGATTGGAATTGAGAAAATTCTGTCCCTATTGTTACAAACATACGATTCATGGGGAGATAAAGAAATAGATCGAACCAAGCACTTGCGTGTCACCCCTTCAAGGAAAGGGAAAATCACATTATATATATAACATATATAAATATAAATAAATAAACCAAATCCTATTTCTTTATTCTATTCTAAAATTCATTTTATTTTAGATTCGACTGAGATAGGATTTTGGGGATAAGGAATAAACTAAACAAACCATGGATAAATCCAAGCGACCCTTTCTGAAATCCAAGCGACCCTTTCTGAAATCCAAGCGACCCTTTCGGAAATCCAAGCGACCCTTTCGGAAATCCAAGCGACCTTTTCGTAGGCGTTTACCCCCAATCCAACCGGGGGATCAAATTGAGTATAGAAACATGAGTTTAATTAGTCGATTTATTAGTGACCAAGGAAAAATATTAGCTCGACGGGTGAAAAGATTAACCTTGAAACAACAACGATTAATTACTCTTGCTATAAAACAAGCTCGTATTTTATCTTCGTTACCCTTTCTTAATAATAGGAAACTGTTTAAGACGAAAGCGAAACCAATTAACAAAAAATTTAATAAGCGAAAGAAACGCCTTAAGAATAAATTTCATCCGAAAGATAAAAAAATTATCAATAAAGAGAAGTATTTGAAAAATCGATTCAAGAACAAAATGGAATCGCGTTAGTAACAGCGAGAACGGCCTTTCCAGCCGAGATAAAGGCTTTTCCGGCCAATTTAAAAAGATACAGCATAATCAAAAAAAAAAATAAGAAATAGAAACAGCTTAATGATAAACCGTTTAAAATAAAAAATACGGAATGTCGTGAAATGAAAATGGGCGAGTCGACCGCTAGACCTACGAGTCTTAGAGCAAGAAAGAAATAGGTTTACTCTTTCTTTACTTGAATCAAAATTCCAATCCGAACTCAACCGAAGATTGAGGTTTTGCTCTAAAAATCCCAAAATCTAGATTTGATTATCGTGTCTTAAGAAAAAAAAAAGAATCGGCAAAGAGTAAATCTTTTTTTTATTGAATGTGTTCATTCATTTTAACTACTTTTTCATATTTTATCATATTCTATCAATTATCCATTTTGACTCTACCTTCCCGGAGTTCATTCTCCGGGGAACTCCATTTAAATTATTCCTGCGGATTCTTTCCAATCGACTTCTTTTACGATCTCGTTGGAAATAATAGAAATGGAATTCCTATTTGATATAGCTATTTGTGCAAGTATTTTACGATTAAGAAGCAACTGTCTCTTGTACAGATCGTGTATTAATCTACTATAACTATAGGATACCCCCCTTTCGCGCATTACTGCGTTTATTCGAGTAATCCACAAACGACGAAAGTTTCTCTTTTGCCTATCCCTATCCCGATGTGCTGAATCCAAAGCTCTTATTTTCTGTTGACTCATTGTTCGAGTAAGTCTTGAATGAGCCCCTTGAAAGCTTGATACAAAGGAACGCACTTTTGTTCTACGTCTCTGAGCTATAGATCCCCGTTTAGTTCTGGTCATTGAATAAATGAAACTTTGGCGAATAACGAATTCATTTCCCCTCTTTCAGTTATTCTTTGTCCCTTTTCTAGTCTATTAATAACAAAACAGGTTTTTCCAATGTATAAACTAAAAATTCCAATGGCTTTGGCTACTCTAACCTTCCCGACCACAATTTTTTCTTTTTTCTAGGCATTTCACTTCGAAATAGGAAGTTGTATTCTATTAGGTATCAAAAATAGAATCAATAAAAAAGAAATAGAAATAGATAAAGAAATAGTGGATTCCATCGTTTCTATGGTTACTTCTTAAACGGTGAGGTCTTCTCTATACACCGGAGCCTTTATTTAAATTTCAATTTAATCCATCTTATTGGGAACTTGTATAGTTCCCATTCTTTGGCTCTACCCATGAATTAGCCAGTAATAGGTCTTTCACAACGAGATCTACCTATACAGTAACGGTATTTTATTATGAAGGTTGGCTGGGTAGCTGACCCTATTAGTCCGTTCTTGCAAGGGGCATAATCTTTCTTTTTTTTAACTAAGATTTCCTCCGCTTAATGGATAACCATTTTCTACCAATGGAGAATTGCTTCTCATCTTAAATTGAGGTGATTGGGTTTGCACCAATGGAAACCATAAATTTCATACACAATAAGGGATATGATAGATTTTCTTATTTTGAGATAGTGAATGGAGTTCACTTTTACATTCTATCCTATTCATCGGGATGGATCATTGATACTGGAAAATTGGGTTTCTTTCTTTTGTCCCAGCTCATGATCTGAACGAGTCGCACATACACCCTAGTACATGTTCCTCGACGCTGAGGGCATCCCCGAAGAGCGGGGGCTTTTGTGACATTTCTGATTGGCTGTCTTGTATTTCTAATAAGTTGTTTAATAGTTGGCATGTTGAATCGTATACATAATGGGCTGGTTTAGATCGATCCTAACCAGATGATTATGAATGGCTTGTTTTCTTTTATTTAATATTCTATTAAACTTGGTTAAGAAGGGAAAATCTCAAATGGCCGCTTGCGCACACTCGGGTTTTGACGAAATTCAAGCTTGCCACTCGCTACAAGATCAACAATTCCATAATCTTTGGCTTCTTGTGCTGACATAAAAATATCTCTTTCCAGGTCTATCTCTACAACCCAAAGGGGTTGGCCCGTTATTTTTGCATAAGCCTCTCCGACCAACGCACGCAGGCGACAGAATTCCTTTATTTCGAGGAAAGTTTCTCCCGTTGGTGTCTCAAAAGGAAAAGTATTAGGTTGATGGATCATTATCCTACTGTGAGGGAATGCTATACGTTGGGTAAATGTTCCTCCGGCCACGATCAAAGATGCCATTGAGGCGCATTCTCCGATACTCAATGTATGCATCGTTGGTGGCAAATATACCAGCATATCAAAAATAGCGAATCCATCTACCATGGATCCGCCGAGAGAGGATATAAAGAAATACAGATCGTTTACCTCACCCTCCAAACTGAGAAATACCATAAGACCTACAATTTGATTTGAGAGTTCGGTATCAATCTCTTGGACTATAAAAAGGAATCCCCTTCGATAAAGTCCGTTGTATACGTCAACCCAAGACGCTTCTTCGTCTCCAGAAATTTGAAAGGGTATTTTTGGAACACCTACAGGCATAAAAGAAAAATTAAGTACTAGATTTCACTTTGATGTGGAAACATAACAATCGGTTTATTGTCTTTCTACTATTGTCGTTTATCGTATTTTATCCACAGATTCGAAAAATTCATAAAGAAAGACAGAATAAATAAGGGAAAATTCTTACGAATAGGCCCTTCTAATGATGAACAAGTATGGACGTATTCACTCATAGAAAACGGTATCAACCTCCCCATTGCATATTGGTACTTATCGAGTATAGAATAAATCTGCTTCTCTTTGTT